TGCAACTATATAATATGTAATTTATTCTAAAAAATATATGAATTACCATAAATGTTTCGGTTGAGTCGGTTAAAAACAGCTGTGTCGACCCTGACATGGTTGTAGTTTATCGTATAAGCATGCGGTAAATGCATTACTATATAACAACACATCTCACCACTTGTTGAATTACGTCAATCGAGCCTTTCCTGGTTTTGGGGTTTAACAGGATAAATATAGGAACTTGCCCGGCGTAGGGGGGTAGGGGGGTTTATCGCGAAAATACGTGTTTTTTAGATGGAGGGGGACACCTTAGATATCAATGAGGGTAAAATAATCATGTATGCACCTGATATAGACTTATGCAATTATTTTATGATATATCTTTAAAGTGTTTCATTAACATTACTTTAACAAGGAAATGTTCTACCTTACTAGTTATTACCCTGAAAGTGACCAAATGTCAAATGAAAGTGAGCTAAAAAAAAGGAACCCTATGCATTTAAGTGAACGCCTTGGCATGGTGGGTCATGGACAATAAGAATAACACCAATAATCAAATGCTATTTACAAGGAACGAGTAGGGAAGGTTTACCTAGTATGGCCCTGAAATAGGAACCAGATGCCAGTAATAGTTCACTGTGTGCGACCCCCACAATAGTTGTCCCTGACCTATCAAGGACCGTGTACATTTATATAAACTGGTTGGTGGTCTCTTACTACATTAATATATTGAGGTCCTATTTTAGTTGGTTCTCGCATAGAAAATGGTTTGATGGAGGTATGGGTAATATTCAAGTTATCAGCTTATATTAATTTACTTGTCGGGGCCCATGATATGGGTATGTATATCTTAATATTTATGTTGGTGGTTTAATGTACTGGATTTGTTAATAGGGATAAATAATATAATGTTTAAAACCATTGTATGTAAAATTATGCATATAATGTACTATACCATATGTATGTAATACATAATATGTACCTAGATCATTATGTACTATATACATATATGTAATTAAACCATCGTGTAATATTAAAATTGTCAGGAAATAGTTTAGTTTAGAATACTAGCTTTGGGAGTTAGTGGTGGGAGTTAGAATCTCCTTTTTCTGGGCATTAAGGGGGGTTTTAACCCCCAATCTTCGGATTACAAAACCGATGCTTTGCTGTTAAGCTATTAATGCAGGGTCAGTTAAGTAGTTTGTTTTCTAGCCAGCCTGCTAGGGGGTTAAAAATGAGAATGATTGCAAAATAGAGGATGGAGGCAATCTGGCCAATAATAATGAATGGGTCTTCTACTGGTATTCCTCCAATTCATGTTAGGATTAATACGTCTGCGACTAGAGTTCAGAATAGGAATTGGGTGATTGGGCGAAAGGTAAGTCCTTGTTGTTTTGAAGTGTGGAGTAGGGGGACTAGCATAAAGACTAGGATTGAGAATAGTAAGGCTAGTACGCCTCCTAGTTTATTAGGAATTGACCGTAGAATGGCGTAAGCGAATAAGAAATATCATTCTGGTTTAATATGTGTTGGGGTAACTAGGGGGTTGGCGGGGGTGAAGTTTTCGGGGTCGCCTAATAAATTCGGAGAGAATAGGGCTAGTGATGTCAGGGTTGTGAGGAGAATAATAAATCCTAGAAGGTCTTTGTATGAGAAGTAGGGGTGGAATGAGATTTTATCTGCGTCTGAATTTAGTCCGATAGGGTTATTTGATCCTGTCTCGTGGAGAAAGAGGGCATGAAGGATTGTGGCTGCAACGATTGCAAAGGGGAGGAGGAAGTGGAAGGCGAAAAATCGGGTTAGGGTTGCGTTATCTACTGAGAAACCCCCTCAAATCCATTGTACTAGTGTGTCGCCTACATAGGGAATAGCGGAGAGGAGGTTTGTAATTACGGTTGCCCCTCAAAATGATATCTGTCCTCATGGGAGTACATAGCCTACGAATGCGGTTATCATAACTAGTAGAAGAAGGATGACTCCAATGTTTCAGGTCTCTTTATAGAGGTAGGAGCCATAATATAGGCCTCGTCCAATGTGGAGGTAAATGCAGATAAAAAAGAAGGAGGCGCCGTTGGCATGTATATTGCGAATTAATCAGCCATAGTTTACATCACGGCAAATATGGGCAACTGAGGAGAAGGCGGTGGAGATGTCGGAGGTGTAGTGCATAGCTAGGAATAATCCCGTTAGGATTTGCATAATTAGGCAGAGCAGGAGGAGTGAGCCGAAGTTTCATCATGCGGAGATGTTGGATGGGGCAGGTAAATCAATTAGTGCATCATTAGCAATTTTTAAAAGTGGGTGTGTTTTTCGTAGGCTGGCCATTAGGGGTTCTTATAGTTGAATAACAACGGTGGTTTTTCAAGTCATTAGTCTCGGTTAAAATCCGGGTAGGAATTATGAGTTATTTATTTTCTTTATTCCTATTGGGTTTGGTGATGGGTTTAGTGGCAGTAGCATCTAATCCGGCTCCTTATTTTGCTGCGTTGGGGTTGGTTGTAGCGGCAGGGGTCGGTTGTGGGATTTTGGTGGGTTATGGGGGGTCTTTTTTGTCTTTAATATTATTTTTGATTTATTTAGGTGGGATGTTGGTTGTATTTGCTTATTCGGCAGCTTTGGCTGCTGAGCCTTTTCCCGAGAGTTGGGGGGATAGTTCTGTTTTCGGTTATGTCTTGGTTTATTTGTTTGTGGTGGGGGCGGCTGCATGGTGGTTTCAGGGGGGTTGGTATGAGGGGTCTTGAGGGGTTATTGATAATAAAGAGTTTTTTGTAGTGCGAGCAGATACTAGTGGGGTTGCTTTAATATATTCTTTTGGGGGGGGAATGTTAGTTGTGTCGGGGTGGGTGTTGCTATTAACTCTTTTTGTTGTGCTTGAATTAACTCGGGGCCTGGGTCGTGGGGCACTTCGTGCAGTTTAGATAATAATAAGTAAAGTAGCCAGGGTACTTGTTAAGAGGAATATGGTTAAATAGGTTTTAACCATTCCTCGCTGAATGTTGCTTGTAGTTGTGGCAATTTTAATTTGTGTGGAGGATAGTCCTTTTGGACCTGCGGTTTCAAGTCATGTTTGGTCTACAAGCTGGGTGGCAATTAGTTGTCCTAGGGTGAGGTTAAGCTTGGGTGTAAGTCGGTGAACTGTTGTGGGGTAAAAGCCTAACATGTTAGAAAAGTTGTGGAGGGGGAGAGTAGGGGTAGTTTTAAATTGTTTTGATGTTATGGATGCTAGTTCTATGGCCGCAAGAAAGCCAATAATAGTGATTAATAGGGCAGCTGTTTTTAGTACTAGGGGTATGGTTATGATGGGGGTTTTTGATGGTAATAAATTAAGGGTAATAATGAGGCCTGCGGTAATGCTACCTCAAGCTAGTCGTTTAATAGGGTTGATAATTGCGGGGTCATTTTCGTTGATGGGGGAGAGAGGTAAAAACCGTGGAGTTCCTATAACAACGAAGAAGATTATTCGGAAACTGTAGGCCGCGGTAAAAGAGGTGGCAATGACGGTGAGGATGAGGGCTCAGGCATTAAGATAAGAGGTATTAAGGGCTTCAATAATAGCGTCTTTTGAAAAGAATCCTGCTAAAAAGGGGGTTCCCGTAAGGGCTAGGCTTCCAATGGTTAGGCAAGAGGAGGTGAATGGCATAAGTTTGTGGAGGCCTCCTATTTTTCGGATGTCTTGCTCATCATTTAAGCTATGGATAATAGAGCCAGAACATAGGAAGAGCATTGCTTTAAAGAATGCGTGCGTACAGATGTGGAGGAATGCTAGTTGGGGTTGGTTTAATCCAATGGTTACTATCATGAGACCTAGTTGACTAGATGTTGAGAAGGCAACAATTTTTTTGATATCATTTTGGGTAAGGGCACAGGTGGCAGTAAATAGAGTGGTTAAGGCTCCTAAGCATAGGCAAGTGGTTAGTGCTAGATTATTATTTTCTATAAGAGGATGGAGGCGAATAAGTAGAAAAATACCAGCTACTACTATTGTACTTGAGTGTAGTAGGGCAGAAACTGGTGTGGGGCCCTCTATGGCTGAGGGTAGTCAGGGGTGGAGGCCAAATTGGGCTGATTTTCCTGTGGCGGCGAGAATTAGGCCTAACAGAGGAAGAGTTATATTTAGTTCTTTAGAAAGAAAAAAAATTTGTTGAATCTCCCATGAGTTCAGGTTTGTTGCAATTCATGCTATGCTTAAAATTAGGCCGATGTCTCCTACTCGGTTATATAGCACTGCTTGCAGGGCTGCTGTGTTAGCGTCGGCTCGTCCATACCATCAGCCAATTAAGAGGAAGGATATAATGCCGACTCCTTCTCAGCCAATAAAAAGTTGAAATATATTGTTGGCGGTTACTAGAATGATTATGGCTACGAGGAATAGTAGAAGGTATTTGAAGAAGCGGTTTATGTGAGGGTCCGAGTGTATATATCAAGATGCAAATTCAAGAATAGATCAGGTAACGAATAGGGCAATAGGGGTAAACATAAGAGAGTAGTGGTCGAATTTAAAGCTAATGTTGATGTCGAAGATAGTAGTGTTTATTCAGTGTCAGTTGGTTACAATACTTTCTGTTCCTTGGTCTAAGAAGATTGTAAGGGGGAGCAGGCTAATAAAAAATGAGCTGCTTACGGCTGTTTTTACTTGTGTAACTGCTCATTCTGGCTTTTGGGGTTTTGGGTTTAGGGAGGTGATTAGGGGATAAATTAGAATACTAAGGGTTAAGATAAGAGATGATGAGAGGACGAGGGGTGCAGTGTACATAGCTTTTACTTGGACTTGCACCAAGAGTTTTTGGTTCCTAAGACCAACGGATAGGCTGTTATCCTTTAAAAGCTCGAGTGAGCCGTAGAATTTAACTACGGATGCAGAGATTAGCAGTCTCTGTTGCTGCGGGGCCTCTCTCGGTAAATAAGAGGATTCTAACCTCTATTTCTAGAACCACAATCTAGTGTTTTGTTTAAACTATATTAACAGTAGCATCATCCTCATATGAGCTCTGGTTTTAAGATAAGTAGTATTACGGGGATTAGGTGTAGGGCAATAAGTAGATGTTCTCGGGTGTGGGAGGGTTGGAGGGCTATAATGTGTAGTGGGACTAGTCCTCGTTGTGTTATTAAGAAGAGGTAGAGAGAGTATGCAGCTGTAATCAAGGTTCCAGTTCCCGTGAGGGCTAGGGTTCAGGGGGACCAGTTGAATATGGCTGTAATAATTAGGAGTTCTCCCATTAAGTTTGGTAGGGGGGGGAGGGCCAAGTTGGCTAGATTAGCAATAAATCATCATATGGCTATTAGGGGAAAAATTGTTTGTAGGCCTCGGGCTAGAATTATTGTCCGGCTGTGGGTTCGCTCGTATGTTGTGTTGGCTAGGCAGAAGAGGGCAGAGGATACCAAGCCATGGGCAATTATTAAAATGATTGCTCCTGTAAATCCTCAGGGTGTTTGGATTAGGATTCCTCCGGCGACCAACCCTATATGGCTCACAGAGGAGTAGGCGATTAGGGATTTTAGGTCTGTTTGTCGTAAACAGATGGAGCCTGTTATAATAATGCCCCAGAGGGCTAGAATGATGAAGGGGTAGGCTATGTCTTTGGTGAGTGGGTCTAGTACAGCCATTATTCGTATTATACCATATCCTCCTAGTTTTAATAGAATAGCAGCTAGTACTATGGAGCCGGCTACAGGGGCTTCTACGTGGGCTTTTGGTAATCAGAGATGGACCCCATATAAAGGTATTTTTACTAAAAAGGCAATTAGACATCCGGCCCATCAAACTTTGTCTGCTCATGTGTGTAGGTGTAATGGTTGGGAGTATTGGATAATTAATATAGAAAGTGTACCGGTGTTTTGTTGTAATAATAAGAGGGCCACTAATAGGGGGAGAGAGCCTGCTAGTGTATAAAATAGAAAATATGTCCCGGCGTTAAGGCGTTCGGCTTGATTTCCCCACCGAGTAATAATAATAAGAGTAGGAATTAGGGTTGCTTCAAATATAATATAAAACATGATAATTTCGGTTGCTCCAAATGCTATGATTAAAAAGGTTTGGAGGGAAACTAGGAGGGAAATATATATTCGCTGTCGGGGGATGGGCTCAGTGGCAATGTGGTTTTGACTGGCTAGAATCATAAGTGGAAGCAGTCAGCAGGTAAGAACTAGCAGTGGGGTTGAGAGGGGGTCAACTCCTATATAAAGATTAGTTGATGTCCAGCCTATTTCAGTGCTAGTTTTGAGTCAAGTTAGGCTCATTAAAGCAATTAGTAGGGTCTGGGCAGTTGTAGTGGTTCAGAGTCATTTTGGTGAAGAAAGTCAGATTGTTGGAAAGAGCATAACTGTTGGGGCTAAAATTTTTAACATTGTAGTAGGTTAAGGTTTTGGAGGCGGTCTGATCCGTGTGTTCGGGTGGTGGCAACTAGTAGGGCCAGGCCTGTGCTGGCTTCACAGGCAGAGAAGGCTAAGAGGAGTATGGGGGCTGCAGAGAAAGCTGTAACTTCAAGTTGTAAGGCTCAAAGGGCTAGGGCAATAAATAGAGATAGCATTATTCCTTCGAGGCATAGTAAAGCTGAGAGGAGGTGGGTTCGGTGGAAGGCCAGTCCTATAAGCCCTAGTATAAATGCTGATGTAAAGCTGAAGTGTACTGGTGTCATAAGGGGGTTGTGGGCTTAAACCACAGTCTTCTGAGTCGAAATCAAAGGTCTTATTTTGGACTAACCCCCTATTCTGCTCATTCAAGGCCTCCTTGGAGTCATTCATAAACTAATCCTAAGGTGAGTAGAATGAGAATGGCTGCAGCCCAGAAGAAGGTGTAGGTGGGGTTAGGTAGTTGGTTGCCTCAAGGGAGTGGAAGAAGTAGTGCAATTTCTAAGTCGAATAAAAGGAAAAGAATAGCAACTAGAAAAAATCGCAAGGAAAATGGCAAGCGTGCGGATCCGAGAGGATCGAAGCCGCATTCATAGGGGGATAATTTTTCTGCGTCTGGGCTTATTTGGGGGAGTCAAAATGAGATGAGGGCAAGCAGAAGTGATAGGGCTGAGGTAATAAGGAAAATTGTTGAGATCAAATTCATTATCTTTCCTTGGATTTAAACCAAGACTAAGTGATTGGAAGTCACTTGTACTATCTTTAATACTAGAAAGATTATGAACCTCATCAGTAGATAGAGATGTATAAGAATAGTCAGACGACATCTACAAAGTGTCAATATCAGGCGGCTGCTTCAAACCCAAAATGGTGTTCGGAGGTAAAGTGGTATTGGATTTGTCGTAGTAGGCAGATAGCTAAGAATGTTGAGCCAATAATGACGTGGAGGCCGTGGAAGCCTGTTGCTACGAAGAATGTTGACCCATAGACGCCATCGGCGATAGTAAATGGGGCTTCATAGTACTCTATGGCTTGTAAGGCTGTAAAGTAGAAGCCTAGAAGAATAGTTAGGGCAAGTGCTTGAATGGCTTGTTTTCGTTTTCCCTCTATTAGGCTATGATGGGCTCAGGTGACGGTAACACCGGATGCTAGAAGGACAGCGGTATTTAGTAGCGGTACTTCAAATGGGTCGAGTGTTAAGATTCCTGTTGGGGGTCAGCATCCGCCTAATTCTGGTGTTGGGGCTAGGCTTGAGTGATAAAAGGCTCAGAAAAATCCGAGAAAGAAGAAGACTTCTGATGTAATAAACAAAATTATTCCGTAGCGCAGTCCTTTTTGGACGGGGGGGGTGTGATGTCCTTGGAAAGTTCCTTCTCGAATAATGTCTCGTCATCATTGATATATTGTAAGTAGGAGGAGAATAAGTCCAAGAGTTATTAGAATAAAAGAGTGGAAGTGGAATCAGATTGCAAGACCTGATGTTATTAATAAAGCAGCTACTGCGCCGGTTAGGGGCCAGGGACTTGGGTCAACCATGTGGTATGCGTGTGCTTGGTGGGCCATTAGACGTTTTCTTGTAGATAAAGGCTGAGAAGGAGTACAAACACATATGCTTGGATCATGGCTACTGCAATTTCTAAAAGGGTGAGAAGTAAGAGAAGAAAGGCAGTCAAAATAGCTACAGTTGTTATTATAGGCAGTAGAACAAAGACTGCGGTTGCAATGAGTTGAATTAGGAGGTGACCAGCTGTTAAGTTAGCGGTTAGTCGGACTCCTAGGGCCAGAGGTCGAATAAATAGACTAATTGTTTCAATAATAATAAGCACGGGGATAAGGGGGATGGGGGTTCCTTCAGGCAGGAGGTGTCCTAAGGCTGCGGTTGGTTGATTTCGTAGCCCAATAATTACTGTGGCTAATCAAAATGGCATAGCTAAGCCCATATTAAGTGAGAGTTGGGTTGTTGGGGTAAAAGTATATGGAAGGAGCCCAAGTATGTTGAGGGAAAGAAGAAAAATTATTAAGGAGGCAAGGATTAATGCCCATTTGTGTCCGCTTGGATTTAGGGGTAGAAGTAATTGTTGGGTGAAGCGGGTAATAAACCAGCCTTGTAAGGTAATTATCCGGTTGTTTAATCATCGGTTTAATGGGGATGGATAAAGGATTCATGGAAAAACAAGTGCAATAGCAATTAGAGGGATTCCTAGTCATGTGGGGCTTATAAATTGGTCGAAGAAGTTTAATGCCATGGTCAGTTTCAGGGTTCGGTTTTAGGCTTTTCTACACTTAGAGAGGCGGGTTCATTAGTGGAAGCATGTTTTAGGACTTTTGATGGAATAATAGTCAGGAAAACCAGTCAGGAGAATACAAGGATTATAAATCAAGGGGTAGGGTTCAATTGGGGCATGTCACTGGGGGTGGTCGGGGGTCACCAATTTCTAGCTTAAAAGGCTAACGCTATGCCCTGTTTAGCTTCTCAGTGAGGTGTCTTCAAGCATTAGAGAGGATCAGTTTTCGAAGTGTTCTAGTGGGACAGCTTCTACCACAATGGGCATAAAACTGTGATTAGCCCCACAGATTTCAGAGCACTGCCCGTAGAATACTCCAGGGCGTGCGGTAATAAAAGCAGTTTGGTTTAAACGGCCGGGGACGGCGTCTATTTTTACTCCAAGGGCTGGGACGGCTCATGAGTGAAGGACGTCTTCAGCTGATACTAGAACTCGAACCGGGGACTCCATGGGGACAACCATTCGGTGGTCTGTTTCAAGGAGTCGAAATTGCCCGGGGGTTAGGTCTTGCGTAGGTACTATATAAGAGTCGAAGTTAAGATCTTCGTAGTCGGTGTATTCATAACTTCAATATCATTGATGGCCTATAGCTTTAACTGTTAGGTGGGGGTCATTAATTTCGTCTATTAGATATAAAATTCGTAAGGAAGGAAGGGCAATAAGGATAAGGATTATTGCTGGGAGAATGGTTCAAATAATTTCGATTTCTTGGGAGTCCAGAATATATTTGTTGGTTAATTTAGTGGAAACTATAGCAACAATAATATATAAGACTAAAGTGCTAATTAGGAAGACAATCATTAATGCGTGGTCGTGGAAATGAAGAAGTTCTTCTATTACAGGTGATGCCGCGTCTTGGAAACCTAGTTGTGAGGGATGTGCCATTATAGCTGTTAGCCTAAGATACGCAGGGGTTTAACCTGCAATATTGTCTTGACAAGGCAATGTAATTTCATTTTACTAGCATCTTATAGGAAGAAAGTGACAGAGTGGTCATGTGGCTGGCTTGAAACTAGTTTATGGGGGTTCGATTCCTTCCTTTCTCGTTATGTTTGAACTTGAACGAATGCCGGTTCTTCAAATGTGTGATAAGGAGGGGGGCACCCGTGAAGTCATTCTGCATTTGTCGAGGTAAGTTCAATAGATAAAACTTCTCGTTTAGTGGCAAAAGCTTCTCATAAAATAAACAGGAACATGACTACTGCAATTAGTGAAATTAAAGAGCCAATAGATGAGACAGTGTTTCAAAGGGTATATGCATCTGGGTAGTCGGAGTACCGTCGTGGTATTCCGGCGAGGCCTAGAAAGTGTTGTGGGAAGAAGGTAAGGTTTACACCAATAAATATAACTCCAAAGTGAATCTTTGTTCAAGTACTATGAAGTGTATAGCCGGAGAATAGGGGAAATCAGTGAACGAAGGCCCCCATAATAGCAAATACAGCCCCTATTGATAAGACGTAGTGGAAGTGGGCAACAACATAGTAGGTGTCGTGTAGGACAATATCAATGGAGGAGTTGGCTAGAACAATTCCTGTTAGGCCTCCAACCGTAAATAAAAAAATAAAGCCCAGGGCCCAAAGGAGCGGGGTTTCTCATTTGATCGATCCCCCATGAAGAGTAGCTAGTCAGCTAAATACTTTTACTCCTGTAGGAATTGCGATAATTATTGTTGCAGATGTAAAATAAGCTCGAGTATCTACGTCCATGCCTACTGTAAATATATGATGAGCTCAAACAATAAAACCTAAAAGACCGATGGCCATCATTGCCCATACTATGCCTATATATCCGAATGGCTCTTTTTTTCCTGCGTAGTAAGCTACGATGTGAGAAATTATACCAAACCCTGGGAGAATTAAAATATAAACTTCAGGGTGACCAAAGAATCAAAATAAGTGTTGGTATAAAATTGGGTCTCCTCCGCCTGCAGGGTCAAAGAAAGTAGTGTTGAGATTTCGGTCTGTTAAGAGTATAGTAATTCCGGCAGCTAGAACTGGTAGGGAGAGAAGGAGGAGGACGGCTGTAATTAGGACGGCTCAGACAAATAAGGGGGTCTGATATTGTGAGATAGCCGGCGGTTTTATATTAATAATAGTTGTAATAAAGTTGATAGCCCCGAGAATTGAGGAGATACCGGCGAGGTGGAGGGAAAAAATAGTTAGGTCAACTGAGGCGCCTGCGTGCGCTAAATTTCCAGCAAGCGGGGGGTAAACAGTTCAACCTGTGCCGGCTCCGGCCTCTACTCCGGAGGAAGCTAGTAGGAGAAGAAAGGATGGGGGCAGCAGTCAGAAGCTTATGTTATTTATTCGTGGAAATGCTATGTCAGGTGCACCAATTATTAGGGGAATTAGTCAGTTTCCGAAGCCCCCGATCATAATTGGTATTACTATAAAGAAAATCATTACAAATGCATGTGCAGTAACAATAACATTATAAATCTGGTCATCACCTAAAAGGGACCCGGGTTGACTAAGCTCTGCTCGAATTAGAAGGCTTAAGGCTGTACCGACTATTCCGGCTCATGCACCAAATACTAAGTAAAGGGTGCCAATATCTTTATGGTTTGTGGAAAAAAATCAGCGTGTGATTGCCACAGGTAGGGTGGCCGAGGGTTTAGGCGGCGGATTGTAGCTCCGTAGACAGAGGTTTAAATCCTCTTCTTACCAAAAATCAGAGTATAGCCCTGTGGTGTAGTGCACATTAGATTGCAAATCTAGGAGCGTAGAATGAACCCTGCCGGGGCTTTCCCCGCCTTTTTAGACGCGGCGGGGAAAGTAGATGAATGCTCGCTGGTTTGAGCGCTTAGCTGTTAACTAAGAATTTGTGGGATCGAGGCCTTCTCATCTAGTAAGGCTTTAGCTTAATTAAAGTGTCTGGGTTGCATTCAGAAGATGTGGGATAGAGTCCTGCAAGTCTTAGTCAGAGACTAGGAGGTTTTCACTCCTGCTTAGGGCTTTGAAGGTCCTTGGTCTGTTTATCCTAAGTCTCTTAGTATGTTAGTGCTATAATTGCTGGGGTGATGGGAAGAAGTAGGATTGTTGTTGTTGTAAGAACTGCAAGGGGAAGGGCTGTCTGTGTGTTTGGTAGTCGTCAAGGGGTGGTTGAATTATTTGTGTTTGGGGAAATTGTTAGGGTTGTGGCATAACAAAGTCGGAGGTAGAAGTACAGGCTAAGAAGGGCACTTAGTGCTGCAAGGGTTGCTGTAAGTGGCAGACCTTGTTTTGTTAGTTCTTGTAGGATTAGTCATTTTGGTATAAAACCGGTTAGGGGGGGGAGGCCGCCGAGGGAAAGTAAGGTTAGGGCGGCGGTCACTGTTATGGTTGGGTTTTTAGACCAGGTTAGTGCAAGTGTATTAATTTTTGTTGTTGTTGAAAATTTGAATGTTAGGAAGGCTGTCGTTGTTATAATAATGTAGATCCCTAGGGCTAGTAAGGTAAGTTGGGGTGTAAATTGGATAATAATAATCATTCAGCCGAGATGTGCAATGGATGAATAGGCAAGAATTTTTCGTAATTGGGTTTGGTTTAGTCCTCCTCAGCCTCCTATAAGGGTTGAGGAGATTGCTAACAGGGTTATTAATGTGGGGTTAATTATAGGGGCTGTTTGAATAAGTAGGGCGAATGGTGCAAGTTTTTGTCAGGTTGATAAAATTAAGCCGGTAGTAAGGTCAAGGCCTTGTAGGACTTCTGGTAATCAGAAATGTAGTGGGGCAAGTCCTATTTTTAGTGCGAGGCCTATTATAGTTATTGTGGTGGCAATGGGGTGTGAGAGGTAGGTAATATTTCATTCTCCTACAAGTCACGCATTGGTAGTGCTGGCGAACAAAATTATTGCTGCGGCTGTGGCCTGGATAAGAAAATATTTGGTGGTGGCTTCTACTGCTCGTGGGTGATGATGTTGGGCTATGAGTGGGATAATAGCCAGTGTATTAATTTCTAGGCCTATTCAGGCAAGAAGTCAGTGCGAGCTGGCGAAGGTAAGAGTTGTTCCTAGGCCTAAGCTGAATAGGAATAGGGTAAGTACGTAGGGGTTCATTAGTAAGGGAAGGGTATTAGCCTACATTTTCGGGGTATGGGCCCGATAGCTTAATTAGCTGATCTTACTAGGAAGTGGTGTAGTGGAAGCACCTGGAGTTTTGATCTCTTGGGCATGGGTTCAAGTCCCTTCTTTCTAGGAGCTGGGGGGATTTTAACCCTCATAGGTCACTCTATCAAAGTGGTCCTTGGACATTCAGGCACGGCTCCTTGTAGTGCTATAGATGGGGTGGGAGGCCTGCGAATGCGATTGGGAGGGCAGTATGTCATAAGATGAAGGCTAGGGTGAGGGGGAGGAAGTTTTTTCAAACTAGGTGCATGAGTTGGTCATATCGGAATCGGGGGTAGGAGGCTCGTACTCATAGAAATATTACTGATAGGAGTGCGGCTTTAGTTATTAGGTTAATTGATGTTAGTTCTGGGAGGGTTGGGATGTGTGAGGCTCCTAGAAATAGAATGGTTGAGAGTGTATTTATTAATAGGATATTGGCATATTCTGCCAAGAAAAATAGGGCGAATGGGCCCCCGGCATATTCTACATTAAATCCGGATACTAGTTCTGATTCTCCTTCTGTTAAATCAAATGGGGCTCGGTTGGTTTCTGCTAGGGTTGAAACGTATCATATTGCTGCTAGTGGTCATGCGGGTAGTAGAAGTCATACTGATTCTTGGGTAACATTAAATATTTGTAGTGTAAAACCCCCTGTAAAGATAACAATTGATAAAAGAATTAGCCCTAGACTTACTTCATATGAGATTGTCTGGGCAACAGCTCGTAAGGCTCCGATAAGGGCATATTTTGAGTTAGAGGCTCATCCTGATCCTAGAATTGAGTACACGGCTAAGCTTGAGAGGGCTATAATGAATAGAATTCCGAGGTTTAGGTCTGTTACAGGGTATGGAATTGGTATGGGCGCTCATAGTATTAGAGCCAGGGTGAGGGCTAATATAGGAGTTACTAAGAATAGGAATGGAGAAGAGGTTGAGGGGCGGACAGGTTCTTTAATAAAAAGTTTAACCCCATCTGCAACTGGTTGAAGTAGCCCATAGGGTCCTACGACATTTGGGCCTTTTCGTAATTGCATATAGCCTAATACTTTACGTTCAATAAGGGTTAAAAATGCTACTGCTAGAAGGACTGGTACGATGTAAGTGAGGGGGTTAATTACATGAGTTAGGAGCAGGGTTAACATAACTAAGGAGAGGATTTGAACCTCTGGCATAAAGGGCTTAGGCCTTTTGCAATTACCAAACTCTGCCACCTTAGTAAGCCCTTATCTTGGGGGGGGGGGGGTGCTCTCTTTTGTTTGGTTGAGTTGGTTTCATCAAGTTAGAGTAAGGCGTGCTTTGAGTGTGGGCCTTGTTTTTCCGGTCCTTTCGTACTAGGAAAAGCAGCTTTACAGATAGAAACTGACCTGGATTGCTCCGGTCTGAACTCAGATCACGTAGGACTTTAATTGTTGAACAAACAAACCCTTAATAGCGGCTGCACCATTAGGATGTCCTGATCCAACATCGAGGTCGTAAACCCTCTTGTCGATATGGACTCTTGAAGGGGATTGCGCTGTTATCCCTAGGGTAACTTGGTCCGTTGATCGGCTTGTGGCCGGATCTTTGGGTCAGATGTTCTGTGACTTAGAGATGTATCTCTTGGTTTTAGGAATTTCCCAGTCCACATGGGGGCTTTGTTTTCCCCCGCGGTCGCCCCAACCGAAGACGTTGGCCAGTTGCTGTTTTGTTTCGTTTATTTTATTAAATATTCTTAACACGGTTGGCTTAAGTTGTCTTAAGCTCCAAAGGGTCTTCTCGTCTTGTATTTATATACCCGCTTCTGCACGGGTAGATCAATTTCATTGACTAGAGAAGGGAGACAGTTAAGCCCTCGTTATACCATTCATACAGGTCTTCATTTAAAAGACAAGTGATTGCGCTACCTTAGCACGGTCAAAATACCGCGGCCGTTTAACATGAAGTCACTGGGCAGGTAGGACCTTTTATACATTGATTTTTGCAAGAGGCGATGTTTTTGGTAAACAGGCGGGGCTTATGTTTGCCGAGTTCCTTCCTTTCTCTTTCAGTCTTTCCCTTGTGGCATTCCAGTGTTGGGTTAACGATCAGTATATGTGGGAGTTTCTTGATTTTATTTTGTTGCCACATTGCCCTCTTGGGTTGGGTTCGTTAATTGTTAGTAGTTGGTCTAATCTAACTTACACGTAGGCCGGGAGAAGGGGGTCCCTTCTTATTACTCATTTTAGCATAATCTCTTCCATGTAAGCATGGAGTGGCCTAGTAGGGGAAGGGGTTTGAGATAAGTGTAACAATATAATAGATTTGAGTTCTGCCTGAGCTTTAACGCTTTCTGTTTAGGTGGCTGCTTTTAGGCCCACTAGAGCAGTAATCTTATTTAATATGATCCTTAACCTCCTAAGCAGGTTGTGTCCTGGTTCAAAGGGGCTGTACCCCCTTTGACTAACTTTCGTACATTACTCGACCTCATTAGGTGAAATTCTTGTTTGAGTTGAGGAGTGCGAAGCTGAACTTCTATCCATTTCCTAGGCAACCAGCTATCACCAAGTTCGGTAGGCTTGTCACCTCTACCCGGAGATCTTCCCACTCTTTTGCCACAGAGACGGGTTGGCCCTGTAATAGGCTGTCTCGGGGTAGCTCACTTGGTTTCGGGATTTTGAACTAAAGTCCTCTTTGCTCAGGTGTTCTAGCTAAATCATGATGCAAAAGGTACGAGGCTTAGTCTCTGCTTTGTTAGGCTTAAATGGGTTTTTTCATTTCTCTTTCAGCTTTCCCTTGCGGTACTTTTTCTATTGCTTGCTAGTTCCTTTTTCGTCGCCCGTACTGAGGCAGGAGAATGTTTTAGTTTAGTTTTTTAGTTTTTAAAAAAGGTGTGAAATGTTGTTGTTTTGGCTTTGGTGGTTGAGCTAGCTGTTTAGCTCAGAACGACCCAACTTGCATGGGTGTGGTCTCGGTGTAAGGGAGGTGCCTAACTATCTCGGCCACGTTCTGGTGTTCCAAGTACACCTTCCGGTACACTTACCATGTTACGACTTGCCTCCCCGATAGAGAAATATTGTGGTTATTTACTTAGAAAAACAGGTGATGGGGAGAGTGACGGGCGGTGTGTGCGCGTCTCAGAGCCTGGTTCAAAAACACGCTCTATTTGTCTTTTACTACTAAATCCACCTTTGAACACTAGTTTCATAGTGTTGTCCGTAGTATTCTGTTAAAGAAAATGTAGCCCATTTCTTTCCACCTCGTAAGCTACACCTCGACCTGACGTTTTGGGTTATACTCTTTTTGCTTACTGTAGTGCCTTCATAGGGTAAGCTTGCGACGGCGGTATATAGGCGGGAAAAGCAAGAGGTGGTGAGGTTTAACGGGGATTATCGGTTCTAGAACAGGCTCCTCTAGGTGGGTCTGAGACACCGTCAAGTCCTTTGGGTTTTAAGCTAGCGCTCGTAGTACCCTGGCGGATGTGTTTGTAAATTTAACATCTGGGTTTAAGGCTAAGCATAGTGGGGTATCTAATCCCAGTTTGTTTCTTAGCTTTCGTGGTGCTGGGGTGGTGGTAAAGCTACTTTCGTATTAGGATTTCGTGCCTTCGGGGTGCGTGTAACGGCTTAGTAGGTCTTTAGCTTTATTTTATCTTTTCCCAGACCACCCTTTACGCCGTGGCTATCAATTAGGGCCTCTCGTATAACCGCGGTGGCTGGCACGAGTTTTACCGGCCCTCTTAACCCTAACTAAGTCAAGTTTACACTTATGGCTTAATGTTTGTTACTGCTGAGTTCCCTTGGGGGTGTGGCGAAGCAAGGCGTTTTGGGCTGCGGTGGCGAGCCTGATGCCGGCTCCTTGTCCTTGGGTAAAGGATTGAGGGCATTCTCACGGGGGTGCGGATACTTGCATGTATAAATTGGGTTAAAACTGATAGTAAAGTCAGGACCAAACCTTTGTGCTTGCGGAACTTTCTAGGGTTCATCTTAACATCTTCAGTGTTATGCTTTATTTAAGCTACACTAGC